GTATTTTCATGCAAACAGGGAGAAAGAAAACTCTATGGAAAAATGGTGGTTCAATTCGATGCTATCTAAGAAGGAGTTAGAACACAGGTGTGGGCTAAGTAAATCAATGGACAGTCTTGGGCCTATTGAAAATACCAGTGAAAGTGAAGATCCAAATAGAAATAATACGGATAAAAACATTCCTAGTTGGAGTGATAATGACAGTTCTAGTTACAGTAATGTTGATAATTTATTCGGCGTCAAGGACATTCCGAATTTCTTCATTTCTGATGACACTTTTTTAGTTAAGGATAATAATGGGAACAGTTATTCCATATATTTTGATATTGAAAATCATCTTTTTGAGATTGACAATGATCATTCTTTTATGAGTGAACTAGAGAGTTCTTTTTCTAGTTATTTGAATTCGAGTTTTCGGAATAATGGATCTAAGAGTAAGGATCCCTACTATGATCGTTACATGTATCATACTCAATATAGTTGGAATAATCACATTAATAGTTGCATTGACAGTTATCTTTATTCTCAACTCCGTATTGATACTTCCATTTTAAGTGGGAGTGACAATTACAATTACAGTGCCAGTTACATTTATAGTTCAATTTGTGGTGAAAGTAGTTATAGTACTAAAGGCGAAAGTTCCGGTATAAGAACCAACACTAATGGTAATGATTTAACTATAAGAGAAAGTTCTAATGATCTCGATGGAACTCAAAAATATAGGCATTTGTGGGTTCAATGCGAAAATTGTTATGGATTAAATTATAAGAAAATTTTTAAGTCAAAAATGAATATTTGTGAACAATGTGGATATCATTTGAAAATGAGTAGTTCAGATAGAATCGAACTTTCGATTGATCTAGGCACTTGGGATCCTATGGATCAAGACATGGTCTCTCTGGATCCCATTGAATTTCATTCGGAGGAGGAGCCCTATAAAGATCGAATCAATTCTTATCAACGAAAAACAGGATTAACCGAGGCTGTTCAAACAGGCATAGGCCAACTAAACGGTATTCCTATAGCAATTGGGGTTATGGATTTTCAGTTTATGGGGGGTAGTATGGGATCCGTAGTTGGGGAAAAAATTACCCGTTTGATCGAGTATGCTACCAATGAATTTCTACCTCTTATTATAGTGTGTGCTTCCGGAGGGGCACGCATGCAAGAAGGAAGTTTGAGCTTGATGCAAATGGCTAAAATATCTTCTGCTTTATATGATTATCAATCAAATAAAAAGTTATTCTATGTATCAATCCTTACATCACCTACTACTGGTGGGGTGACGGCTAGTTTTGGTATGTTGGGGGATATCATTATTGCCGAACCCAATGCCTACATTGCATTTGCGGGTAAAAGAGTAATTGAACAAACATTGAATAAAACAGTACCTGAAGGTTCACAAGCCGCCGAATATTTATTCCAGAAAGGCTTATTCGATTTAATTGTACCACGTAATCCTTTAAAAGGCGTTCTGAGTGAGTTATTTCAGCTCCACGCTTTCTTTCCTTTGAATCAAAATTCAATCAAGTAGAGCATTAAGAATAGGGTTTTATTTGGTGGTATAAGATGAAATTGTAGAAAGAATCAAAACAAAAGTGGCGGATAATTCTTTATTATTAATCGGGGGGCTTCCATTAACAAGATAAAAGAGCGAATTCCTCCGTTCGTGAAATTCCTTTTATTTGACGAATTTCATCTCCCTTTCTTACGTATCTATATATAATTCAAATAGAAAAAAAAAAATATATATATAGTTTTCTATCTTTCTATATCTTCGGATTCTCACGAATCTTTCAGTAATTTGTAAGAACCTCTGTCTTTCTTAAATATTAAATTAAAAGACAACAAAACAACAAAAGAATAATACTAAAGTCGATTATCATACATATATTTCATGTAGAAAGATGAATAAGTCCATTTTTTTAGTTCTACATTCCTTGCACTTATTATATTATATATACTCACTTAGATATATACTTAGGTCTATACTAATTAGAATTATTATTTAATTAAGAATTATTTTAATTAAGAATTATAATTATTATAAGATATCTTTATAACAATATAAAAATAACAGGTACAACTAGTAAATCGAGGTACCCATTCTATGCCAACTTTCAACTTTCCCTCTATTTTTGTGCCTTTAGTAGGCCTAGTATTTCCGGCCATTGCAATGGCTTCTTTATTTCTTCATGTTCAAAAAAATAAGATTGTTTAAATCCGATGGGACTAAATCTCATCCAGTTTTTTGTTTCAAAACTTAGACTTGGATCATAACCTTAGACTTGTATCATAACATAACGCAGATATCTAGTTAGTGAAATAGGGTCTAATATGCGGTTCAGCCGAACATAAATGAAAGATCCCTTATGCATTCAGAAAATCAAATTATATATGGGTAAATAAATTCTATCTATTTTCAAATAGATCAGGATCGGCGGATGTCTGAAATGTAAAGTCACTGTATCTATATGTATGTCAATATCTATAAGGGAATGATATGAAGGGGATGTTATTATTTTAGATCTAACCAATTTGATGAATGAAATTATTCCTAAAGGTTCCCATCAAAAGAGTGCTAGTTGATGAGAGTTATTTCGGAAACAAAAAGAGTAAAGGCAAATTCGTTTGCCTTATTCTCTCAATTCCAATAAAAAGCAACTGGATTAAGTATGAGTTGGCGATCAGAGCATATATGGATAGAACTTATAACAGGGTCTCGAAAAACAAGTAATTTCTGCTGGGCCTTTATCCTTTTTTTAGGTTCATCGGGATTCTTATTGGTTGGAACTTCCAGTTATCTTGGTAGAAATTTGATATCTTTATTTCCGGCTCAGCAAATCCTTTTTTTTCCACAAGGGATCGTGATGTCTTTCTATGGGATCGCGGGTCTCTTTATTAGTTCCTATTTGTGGTGCACAATTTTGTGGAATGTAGGTAGTGGTTATGATCGATTCGATAGAAAAGAAGGAATAGTATGTATTTTTCGTTGGGGATTTCCTGGAAAAAATCGTCGCATCTTCCTCCGATTCCTTATAAAAGATATTCAGTCCGTCAGAATAGAAGTCAAAGAGGGTATTTATGCTCGTCGTGTCCTTTATATGGAAATCCGGGGCCAGGGGGCTATTCCCTTGACTCGTACGGATGAGAATTTAACTCCCAGAGAAATTGAACAAAAAGCTGCTGAATTGGCCTATTTCTTGCGTGTACCAATTGAAGTATTTTGAGAAATGAACTGAGAATTAATGCTTTCTCGGCAGGAGGGAAAAAACTCAAGAACCCTTTCTATAACATAAACATAACTTAACTGGAGTTTCTTCAGAACGCTCATTCCAGTCAAAGTCGACGTATATGCAACAACCATAAAACGGACCCTTTTTGTCCACAAAAATGGTCTTTTATACGTATGGAAATCCACTCAATTCAGTAACAAAACAAATAACAAATCGAGGATTCATTCCATATATCAAAATATTAAAAAAAAAGAAATTTTTTTTTTATTTTTGATAGAATGATAGAAAAAGAGTTCTTTCGTCTCAAAATGAATACTATTAATTACTTGAAGTGGTTCTTTAGGGCATTCGTCGAAAGGAGACACTTGCTTCGAATTTGACGAATTGAGGTATCTGGAAATAATATTTGTTTAGGATTTCTTGATTCGAATTCGAAGTGAATTCTTATTCTGTATTCTTTCTAGATTCAAGGACTAACCATGGAATCACAAATAAAATTGAATAGATTTATAGGTTCGATACCTTGGAATTGTAATAGAACTCATGCTTGATAGAAATATTAGATCGCATAGAGTCGACGAATGAGGTGGGTTCATTAACAACTCACAGATGAAAAAATGGCAAAAAAGAAAGCATTCACTCCTCTTCTATATCTTGCATCTATAGTATTTTTGCCCTGGTGTATTTCTCTCTCATTTAATAAAATTCTGGAATCTTGGGTTACAAATTGGTGGAATACTAGGCAATCCGAAACTTTTTTGAATGATATTCAAGAAAAGAGTATTCTAGAAAAATTCATAGAAGTAGAGGAACTCCTCTTCTTGGAGGAAATGATAAACGAATACTCGGAGATAGATCTACAAAAGCTTCGTATAGGAATCCACAAAGAAACGATCCAATTAATCAAGATACACAATGAAGATCGTATGAATACGATTTTGCACTTCTCGACAAATATAATCTCTTTCGTTATTCTAAGTGGTTATTCTATTCTGGGTAATGAAGAACTTGTTATTCTTAACTCTTGGACTCAGGAATTCCTATATAACTTAAGTGACACAATAAAAGCTTTTTCTATTCTTTTATTAACTGATTTATGTATCGGATTCCATTCACCCCATGGTTGGGAACTAATGATTGGTGCTGTTTACAAAGATTTTGGATTTGTTCAAAACGATCAGATTATATCTGGTCTTGTTTCCACTTTTCCAGTCATTCTAGATACAATGTTCAAATATTGGATTTTCCGTTATTTAAATCGTGTATCTCCGTCACTTGTAGTGATTTATCATTCAATGAATGACTGAAAACGGATTCGCTGATATTAATCCAATTATAATGTTTGTTACTTTGTATTTGTACAGTACATAAGTAGGATTTATACCTTTATACATAAGTAAAGCATTTAAAATCGCACTTACTCTTTATATTTCTACCCATCCCGGGGATTCGTCCTATATTCCAGTCAAATTTTTCGGTAAATAGCAGAATGGTGGACTAGGGAACTATACTCGTGACCTACCCAATTTATTGTAGAAATTTTCGCGATCAACGATTGGACCATGCAAACTAGAAATAGCCTTTCTTGGATAAAGGAACAGATTACTCGATCCATTTCCGTATCGCTCATGATATATATCATAACTCGGACATCCATTTCAAGTGCATATCCCATTTTTGCACAGCAGGGTTATGAAAATCCACGCGAAGCGACGGGGCGTATTGTATGTGCCAATTGCCATTTAGCTAATAAGCCCGTGGATA